CCGGCTATCGGAATCGAACCGATGACCATCGCATTACAAATGCGATGCTCTAACCTCTGAGCTAAGCGGGCTCTCATAACACAAATTGTGGATTTATCGGAATTATTTCCTAAACTACTGGGATCTTAGTTATTAATTGTTTTATATTAGCTCTTCATAACCAAATTACTATATCATAATCATAATCAAATAAATACAAACATAGAAAAAATATAAACTATCCAATAGTTATTATTTATTTGATATTTTAGTATATATCCTAAAAATCAGAATAATTTTAAGATAAGAATTTTAATTAATAGTTAAATAGAATACTATATTAATAGTTAAATAGAATACTATTTTGATCGATTTATCAAATAATTTTGATCAATAAAACAATATCGTCATTTTAATTCGTATAGTCAAATTCTCTTTTTTGTTTTGAATTCCATTTTATTCATTTTTTGAATATTTTTGCTTCTTTATTTCGATTATTTTAATATTTCAAGAATAATATAGAATAGAATTCATATTTTCATCGAATCTATATGAATATCTAAATATAGATATGTATTTATCCCGATATCCTGATTATTAGATAGGAAGATTATTTGTTTCTATATATATTCTTTATATATTCTTTAATATTATATATTCTTTAATATTCTAGAATTAGAATACCTTAAAATAAAATTCTATATAAAAACTCTATATAAATAGATATAGAAATAAATAGATATAGAAAATAGTAAAGAGTATATGGAATACTATCTTAAAATTAAAATTTCTATTTTAAATAGTCTCATTTTTTAGAATTTTAAATAATGACTAATTAGATTACAGTAAACAGTAATTTATATTACAAAATTCGTATGCATTAAGATGAACTATGTATAATATAAAAAAGAATGTATCGATAGAAATTTGATATTTCTATTGAATTTCTAAATGAATGTCAAATTTGAAATTAATAAATAGATTTTTGATTTTCGTTTTGTTATTATAAGGTCTGTATCTGTCTGCTCTAAGGAAAAAAAGAATCGAACGTTAGAGTATCCTAAATACTCTCAAAAAATCAAAGAAGGAGGGACATATAAAATAGAGATAAATGTAGTATATATCTCTGTATATTGAATTGCGAATACACAGATAATAGAATCATTTCTGATTCGACTAAATATGGCTATCTGATATAGATGAAAGAAAATCAATCAAACAAATAGAAGGAAATTTTTCCAAAAATGGGAGTAGGTTTCTAATAAATTCAACAGTTCCATCATATAATTCTCATAATACAAATGAAAAAACATCCTAATGAGATATGATATCAATCTCAAAGAAAAAAACGGGGGATATGGCGAAATTGGTAGACGCTACGGACTTAATTGGATTGAGCCTTGGTATGGAAACTTACCAAGTGAAAACTTTCAAATTCAGAGAAACCCTGGAATTAAAAATGGGCAATCCTGAGCCAAATCCTTCTTTCCGAAAACAAATAAATAAAAGTTCAGAAAGTTAAAATCAAAAAAGGATAGGTGCAGAGACTCAATGGAAGCTGTTCTAACAAATGGAGTTGACAACATTTACTCTTTCAATAGAATAATATTGATTGATCAAATCAGTCACTCCACCATAGTCTGATGGATCTTTTGAATAACGGATTAATCAGACGAGAATAAAGATAGAGTCCCATTCTACATGTCAATACCGACATCAATGAAATTTTTAGTAAGAGGAAAATCCGTCGACTTTAGAAATCGTGAGGGTTCAAGTCCCTCTATCCCCAAAAGCCCATTTAATCCGCTAATTTTTTATCCTATATCCCTTTTTTTTAATTAAAATTCAAAACAAAAAGTATTTTTTTTTTTTTTTATTTAGTTGACATAGACTCAAGTAATTTCCTAAAATTAGGGTGATGTGTCAAGAATGGTCGGGATAGCTCAGCCGGTAGAGCAGAGGACTGAAAATCCTCGTGTCACCAGTTCAAATCTGGTTCCCGGCGATTCATTTCTATGAGTATCTATTCCCAAATTTCTTAAAATTTGGGAATAGATACATATTTTTTAGTGGTCTTGATCATCATACATAATTTATCTAGGCGTACGGAGATATACTCTTTCTAGCTAAAGAATGAATAGATGTATATTCTAGGTATAGAAAGTTAGTCTGAAAATGAATGATTCCATTTTGTTTCGATTTTTTCTGCGCTCCAAAAAGAATGTTACTATTTTAACAATATTCAAATCGTAAAATTACTTGGTTGAAAGGCCAAAAAGTTGAATCTAGGGAAGTTCAGAGGTGAGAATAGTCAAAATTTATCTGAGATACATTATAAAAAAATTCGGTCCATTTCTTTTCATTTTATTTGATCCTACTTTTTCTTTTTCGTAGCCGGATATCTAATTGATGTTACCGTACATCTTAAATAGTTAATGATACAGAACTTTTTCAGTTCATCCTATTGGCTCACCCTAAATTAAGTATCGTTCCATCCAATTTTAGAATCTCAATGAATCCC